AATCAAATAAGGGTTTCCTTAGAAAAGGATTCTATCAAAAAAGATTCTATCAAAAAGGATTCTATAAAAACAATGATAACTAGATACGAATAGAAGAAGAAAAGAAGGAAATAAAAAAACATAGTATAGAAAAGATATCCAAAATGATATAGAAATCATTATCCTACCCTTATTTTTTATTTCCTTAATTTAATTGAATTTCATTTGATTAGGGCAAAACCTCTGCCTTTTTTAAAATATCCTGAACAGTTCCTGTAGGTTGAGCACCTTTTTCAAGGAAATAGAGAATAGCGGGAACGTTTAAATAAGTTTGATTCTTGATCGGATCATAAAAACCCACTTTCTGAAGATCTCTTCCTTCTCTTCGGGATCGAACATCAATTGCAACGATTCGATAGACGGCTCATCGGGATAGATGTAGATGAAAAAGAACCCCCCCCCCCTAGAACCGTATAGGAAGTTTTCTCCTCGTACGGCTCGAGAAAAAATGATGTTTTGTCTATGGATAAAATTAGAATTAGAATAAATAGAAAATCTGTAAAATGAATTATTCTATAATATAATTTCAAATTTCAATTTAACTCATAGTCATTTTTATTTAGCCGCGTTGCTGAAAAAAAATCATTTGTACTCATAACTCAAGTTCAATAATATAATAATAATAATTCTCAAATATATTAAAGATTTTTAAGATATTTTTTTATTGAGTGGTCTTTAACCCACCGTTTTTGTCTCGTTTAAAATTTATTTGGATTCTTTATTCGGATCCGTGAGACAATTGAAGTGGTGTTTCCTTGTTCTGGGATCCTTTATTTTTGTTTTAAATCATTGGGTTTAGACATTACTTCGGTGCTTCTTAATCCTTTCAAAATGGTAGCAACATACCCCTTTTGGGATTTCTTTCTATCAAAGAATCATACCGAGGTTGATTCATGCGCGATACACTGTCGATCGAAAAAGTTTTAGCCGTTCCAACAATTTTGAAAATTTGTTGGAATGGAATCCTTTCGATTTCTATATCGAAGATATACTTACGAAGTTGTTCCAATTTATTAATTGGCATTAACCCTAGATCGTTGCCCCTGAGAAATTAATAAATACTTTCTACTCGAGCTCCATCATGAACTATTTACATTAGAACCCAATAAAAAAAGAAGGGTTCTAGTAGAATAGAACAAACGACGTCGAGCCAAGAGCACCTTCATTCCTATATAAAATGGTGGATGTAACAATAAGAATCCACACCGGATCATGTCCTTCAAGTCGCACGTTGCTTTCTACCACATCGTTTTAAACGAAGTTTTACCATAACATTCCTCTAATTTGGAACCAGTATGGAATTGATTCAATTATGGAATCATGAATAGTCATTGGTTCAGTCGGTACAGAGACATAGTTATTTATATTTAATAGAGAATATCTACACAGATAATAAAGATTTTTCTGAATAAATTTTAGCAAAATGCCGTCTTTTTTTGTCTGAATATAACATTTTTCTATAAATCTCTATCTCAAAAAAATATCTAACAGAAATATTAAGAAATCCAAATATAGAAATAACATAACTAACAGAAATCGCACAAATAAAATAAATAAATTCTATTTGACTCTGCCTCTTCAAGTGACTCAATAAGATAGACTGACCATTTTCAACTTCCCAACCTAGAAGGAATCATTACAAATCTTGATAGTTGAAAAAGTTTTCTACTTCTACATCATTCTTTGAGTCAAGTTTTACTCCTTTTTATTATCATAAAAAAGCAAGATCTCTCTTTCTTTTCAAATGGAATTGTCAATGATGCAAAGCAAATAAGCTAAATAGATCGAACAATAAAAAGAAATATCATTGTTAAATATTTAAATTTTCATATTTTAGGGATGCAATTTAGTTTTCACAAAAATGGAAACACTATTGTCACTGAAATAGGATAACCATACATACCTATAGGCTAAGCACTTCCTCGTTTTATATGTATTTTCATATTTTTTTAACCTGAGGTTAAGTAATCTTTTTCCAACTGTGATCTATGCCCCATTTTCTATGGGTCACAAAAGGGTTCAGTTACTTTTGCATGTCATTTGAACTCGATTTAGTTTGGTTTGTGAAAAAGTCAGATATGATTCCGCGAAGAATAAAAAAAGTCTATCCAAACCTTGAAACAGAACCTTGTTGAACAAAAAAGAAGTATTAGAATACAATGGATATGCTCTGGGACGGAAGGATTCGAACCTCCGAATAGCGGGACCAAAACCCGTTGCCTTACCGCTTGGCTACGCCCCATTTCTATTTTTATTGGATACTTATACTATTAAAGAATAATATTGGTATTAAGTGTTCGTCAATTCCAGTCCAACTATAGAAAATCTTTATTCTTTATAGAATCTATTATAGATTCGTGCTAGGATTTTGGCATGTGTATCTCTAGAATTAATTCAATGGAATTTATTGATCATTACATATAATTCAATTAAGATATTGTATGAAAGTATGATTTCTTCTATTCTCCTTTGAGAATCGGAGGATTTTTGATTGAGCGGAAAAAGAAGGATTTTTTGTCTACCTTACTTTACTTCATTTTTCCTTATATCAATAACTCAATCAAAATGCAATTATCTCGACGAAAAAAATGTCTGTTATGCTTAATATCTTTAGTTTGATCTGTCTTAATTCTGCCCTTTATCCGAGTAGTCTTTTCTTGGCCAAATTGCCCGAAGCCTATGCTTTTTTGAATCCAATCGTAGATGTTATGCCAGTCATACCCCTGTTCTTTTTTCTTTTAGCCTTTGTTTGGCAAGCTGCTGTAAGTTTTCGATAAGATCTTTAATACTATCCTAGAAAATTCATATTTATTCGAGAAAAATTATAACAATTGATAAGATCAAATAAGTCTGACAGTATGAACCTTCGATTCAAACATTGAAATTCTCGGATAGCCACGAGACGCCCTATTTCCTGATTTTAATCCTTTTTACGGCGAAATACCTTATTAGCTTCGGGTCCCTTACAATATCTAATTTGGGTATGAAAGTGATTTGTGGTAATCAAAGACTCTGATTACAAATTTCAACTTCATTTGAATTTCTGAACATTCTTTTCTATTTCTAGAATTCTTTTCTTGGTGTCAAAATAGGATATGTGATATAAAAATGGAGGATCTATTGTCTTTTCTCGTTTTTCTTTTTCAAAAAATGATCTTGGAGGTTGTGTAATGCTTACTCTCAAACTTTTCGTTTATACAGTAGTAATATTCTTTGTTTCTCTCTTCATCTTTGGATTCCTATCCAATGATCCAGGACGTAATCCTGGACGTGAAGAATAATTTTTTTGTTTTTATTGCTTGATTTTATAATTTTCTTAAGATTTTTTTTAGCTATTCCACACATTTAACAAGGAAAAAATAAAAAGGGGTTTGCAAAATTTGAAAGAAAAAATGGAAACTCATCAACGGAAACGGAAAGAGAGGGATTCGAACCCTCGGTACGAATAACTCGTACAACGGATTAGCAATCCGCCGCTTTCGTCCACTCAGCCATCTCTCCCAATTGAAAAAGATAATTACTATGTTACATTACACATCAAGTAAGGATTAAAGAAAGTATTTCTTTCACATTCTTTATCGTTATTATATAATTAGCAATTCAATTTAGATGCTCGAAAGATCCAAATAGAAAGATAAATAAAGAACACCTTCTTTCTTTTATTTTGTTCGAAGTGCCTTTTGGGCCTGGCCCGGTCAATACCCAGCCAGGCCTTTTTTTGTTCCAACGAATTCCCTTTATTTATAGGCAACATACTATAATATAAATAGCCAATTTGGTATCTGTATAAGAATATCCGTTCTGGGGTTTACATATACCTATAATTTTTGTTATAATGGAAATTGAGAAGGATTTTTGATTAAAAAAATAAATTAAGTATGTATCAAAAAATTTTTGCTTATTCTTATGTCATTAGGCAAACCAAAATTTATATTCAAATCCAAGAATAATTCACGAATTGTCAGTCAATAAATAGTTAATGGTTCCCATAAATTTAGGCTTTTTGAGTGAAAATATACATTTGATTTTTCAATATAAAAGTGAGTGGAAGTTTGTGTGTTTTGAGATACTATACAATCAATCGAAGGGGCAGATCAAATACAATCAAAAGGGGAAAAACGGTTTCTTTTCTAATTTTTTCTAAATTTAGAAAAAAGGATTAAAAAGGGATGCAAGTACAATAAACTCAAGTTTACTAATACAACTCAAAAAGGGAAATTTTTATCCTATTGTGTATCGTTTTGGCGGCATGGCCGAGTGGTAAGGCGGGGGACTGCAAATCCTTTTTCCCCAGTTCAAATCCGGGTGCCGCCTCATCAACAAACGAATCGAAATCTCTTGTTCTGTTCCGCTATTTTTTTATGTTCTGGGGATTTTGTAAAAGATTGGAAATCTTTGAATCTAAAATTCAAAGAAAGATTATAATGGTCGAAGCAAGACTTCCAGATTCTCTTCTACTGCTAATGTAATGTCTATTGATTGGGTCTTGAATTACATTGGATAACCGGCCGAGAATTCCACTACTAGTTGGGAAAGTACTTTCTATACTGTAATCTACATATATAGACTCGCGAGAATCTCTGAGTGTTCAGGCATTCAATCACTATTAGATTGAGATTGGATAGATAATTTACCTTTTATAGAAAATAAAAAAAAAGCCCAAAACAATTTTTACCCCTCGTCAAGAGTATAATATACTATATCCCAACTCCTTCAGAGAGACAATCGGGAAAGGGTACGGATTATAAATCATATAGGAATTTTTAAAATCCATTTATTTGATTGATTCATCAATAGTGTTCGCCCAGAATCCCTTTTTGACTCTGGACCATTCATTCTACTATTATTAGTGAGCAATAATGGAATAATTCTATCATAGAGATAAGGGACATAATTCACATGGATATAGTAAGTCTCGCTTGGGCTGCTTTAATGGTAGTCTTTACTTTTTCCCTTTCACTCGTAGTATGGGGAAGAAGTGGACTTTAGAAGCACTCCTAATTTAGTTGAGAAATGAAAAGGTATCAATTGTTTTATAGATCGTTCTGCAACGCATTCTTTATTTAAATTGAAATAATTTTCAAATAAAAATATCTTCATTTCGAAATTCCATTAGATTCTAGTGGAGAAATGTATTCTATAACAGTAAAACAATTATTTCAGATTCATTGGAAGTTTTCAGATTCATTGGAATATAAATATATATATATATATATATAAATGTATGAAAGAAAAGATTGGGTCCTACGTCAATTCCAAATATGGATTAATAACTACATATATTGAATTGAAGATTGAAGATAGAAGCTAATATAGCATACCCTTTTTATTAGAAAGTCAAGTACAACTTTATACACTACTATAACACTAATAGAGAGTATGGTAAGTAATAAAGCAATTTCTTACTTACCATACTCTCGGATCTCATAGAATATCGCCGATTATAGCCCCTTGATTTCAGCAAAAATAGAATACTTTTCTTTTGATTTCTTCAAAGAATTCAGAAGTCGAGTTTCATTTAAAGTAATTAATTAATTATTTTGACTTACTGTTTTTACGTAAATTATAAGTAGAAAAGCAGTAGGAACTAAAATGAACAGTGCAGTAGCAATAAATGCAAGAATATTTACTTCCATAATCTCATCGTTTTTTTTTATTTCACAATACAATAACTCGGGATTTAATCCCATAGAGATGATAAATCTTTCACCTGTCAATTCAATGAATGCATTACCTATCGATGATATTGAATCGGATCAATATCATGAATAACAATATCTGAGCTATTAAATTAATTAGTCGTGGAGAATTAATAGTATATAACATATGAAGATCTTTTATCCATACCGAATCCAAGATAGGATTCCCGGACCAATCAAAAATTCCTTTATTTATCCTTCTTTTCTGTTCTTTCTTTTCTATAACCTACCTTAGGTCTTCCTTCTAGAACCATCAAATGAAGTATAATCTAACCCGTCCGTTTCCATTAACTACAAAACCCCACCAACAAACAATACAAGCGAAGTGGAAAAAGACAGGAATTAGGTTTTAAATTTTAGTGATCCTCTTTTCTTTGGAAGACAAAACAAAGAAGTATGAGAAAGACGAGTCGCGGCAGAAAAGATGAAATATTCTGTCAACTTCACTATTTTAGTTATTTTCATTTTATTTTAGGGTGTGTTCTTTCTTCGAGAGAATCCTGAAAAAAAAAAATAGAGGGAAACCCCTTCGGAATTCAATTATTCTCTCTGTCCCTTCATTTCACAGAAAATGGAGAGGCGAATTGATGTACTTATTGGATCCGTCGGGACTGACGGGGCTCGAACCCGTAACATCCGCCTTGACAGGGCGGTGCTCTAGCCTATTGAACTACAATCCCAGGGAAATAAGAAGAGATCTAGCAGAAAATTTAGATTCTTTTTTTTATTCTCTTGTCTTGTATCAGGTATTTCTTAAGAACAAGAGGGTTATACCATCTGATAGTAGATTGGCGAATTGTTGGGCCGAGCTGGATTTGAACCAGCGTAGACATATTGCCAACGAATTTACAGTCCGTCCCCATTAACCACTCGGGCATCGACCCAACGCCTAATTCATTTTAGACGTTCCATAATCAACTTCCTTTCGTCTCCCAAGTAGACTTGACAAATACATATCACTTGAAATCAAATATAACATTTGATATAAAATAGAAAGTCTCTTCTGAGTAGACTAATAGAAGGACTTGACAAATACGGATCACTTGATAGAAAATCCCACTCCTATAGTCTTTAGTCTTGGTATACCCCCAGAGGGACTTGAACCCTCGTTTTCTCCGTGAAAGAGAGAGGTCGTAACCACTGGACCATAGGGGCCTATGCCACCTTCATTCATAAATCAACTAGAAATAGGTAATAAGACAAATACCATAGGTAACTAAGGCCACCTTAACTTAATATAACTCAGGCCTGGAGCCGCCTTTAGGATTTAGGTGATGCATAGTATATAAATAAAAGGGAAAAACTCGTTAACTATTCTGAGGATTAATGGTAATCAAACTTTACCATTAAACTATACAATCTTGAAACTTGATTTCATTGGTCTTTCTCGTCTTTATCTTTCTGATTCCCAAAGGGTTATGCGTTGGATCCAAGATCCTTCACTCCGCAGTAGATTCAAGGTGGTTTACCAAACTATGATTTGTTCGGTCAAATTATATTGAGCCCTAAGTCATACTGTCAATTAACGACACGACAGGACAGGACAAGAGGGCAATAAAAGAAGAGAGAAGACGGAGATCTAGATTAGCTATACCCGCGTTAATAATAATATAAGTTAATAAAAACAACATTCATACAGTTTTCTGGTATTCAATATTCAAGTAGATTAGAATATCTATGCCGTTATTATACATTATAATATAATTAATAAGTTTTGATATTATCAATCCCAAAGCATTGTAAGCCTAAGTGGGAGAATTGG